TTTGTGCCTTATATCTCAAACAAGCGGCCTCCGCCTTAATGATGGCCTATGGTGGAGATGAATTCGTCCACCCTGAAGGTGCGCTTCCAGTTTCCCTCACTAGGTCTGGGCTCCCTCGGATTATTCCGCCTCATCATCGTGCGATGATTCGGAGGAGAAAAGTCTGATTTACTTGTAAAATGTGTCAATTTTTTCTTTGTCTAAGGTTATTACCTTGGCCAAGAAGGTTGATAAGTCCACTTTTGCAAGCATAGTGACACCAGTGACTGACATGGATTCAGTCTTGGAGCTAGTCGGTTCAATCAAAGAATGTTTTAACCGCCTGGTTAATCGCTATGTTCCCTGGATAAAACGTATTCCCCTTGAACAAGGGCTTACGTTTGAACCAACCTGGAAAACTTTACCAACCCACTCATTGACGAAAAGGGTGTGGATTGAACGTATGAAACTGAAACCTGAGAAGGTTTCTCGTTTCCGTTCTTCTTTCACGTCTTTTCCTCATGAGTTGGGGGCCTTAAAGTTCCTTATGAACTTTGTTCATGCAAAAGGTGAGCAATTTTCTCAGGGCTGTCTTTGGCCTCCAAGGGTTCGTTACGCTTTTGATGTGAATAATAAAAAGTTCACACCAGAAGATTTAGACTGGTTTGAGAGGCGAATAGGTCCTCTTCTACCGTATTGTGACGACCTTGGGATTCCCCCGCGGGGCGACTAGGTTGTTCTCTTGAGGGAGCTGGAAAGCGTCGTATATTCGCAATTGGTAACTATATTAACCAAAGGTTATTAAGACCCGTGCACTGTTGGTTTGCGTCTATATTGAAGACCATTCCAATGGACGGCACCTATGATCAACTTAGACCTTTGCGTCGGTTAGTTCCCAGCGACAACTGTTTCAGTTATGATTTGAAGAGTGCCACAGATAGGTGGCCACTAGTCTATCTATTTGAAATAGTTGCCCTACTGTTTGACCGGTCATTCGCATCGAGTGTTGTTAATAGCACTCTTGCGACGAATCTGTTTATTGTGCCGTTCGTTAGGCGGTACGCAACAGTTTCGTTCGTTGCTGGTCAACCGTTGGGATATTATGGCTCTTGGCCTCTGTTTGCCTTTTCGCACCATTTACTGGTGTGGTGGGCAGCGGAGCAGGTTAGACCAGGGGTCCGGTTCGATAGGTATGCAGTGCTAGGTGATGATGTTCTCATCACCGATCCACTGGTTGCTGAGTAGTACAGGTTAGCTCTTCAACGACTTGGTGTTAAGATTTCTTATCACAAGTCGTTGGTGTCGTCTTCAGGTGCTGCCGAGTTCGCTAAGAGGTTCTTAGTTAAGGGTATGCAGGTGGATTTATCCCCGATATCCATGCGAACCTTACTTGGCTTCCATCACCCTTATGGTCTTATGGCCATTAGGGAGAAGTATCATGTGGAGGATTATTCTCTCTTGATGCGGATTGGTGGAGCAGGTTACCGAACTCGCTCTGCTGGGAAAAAGTCTAAATCGGCCAAATGGCGTCGGTTTCGGCTTCTTTTCCTTCGGAGTAAGTTACCGACTCTATCACTAGCAGCTTAACGTCCTTCTTTCAAACAGTCTATTCCGATAGTGCCACGGCCCTCTCTCTTTCGTTCCATCTCCTCTCTTTACAGTCGAAATCCTTCTTCCTTCTCTGTGCGTGGGTTAGCCGGATAATTGTTCTTATTTCAAAGAATCGAGTTCTTTTAACTTTCACAACAGCGTATTCTTGCACAAAAGAGCGTATTCTGATTCACTTGCTAATCCCCTATTCCAACCTGCTGTTTTTATCTTATTTATGGGAAAATTGCCATTTTCCGAATTCCAAGCCTTAGGGCAATCAGTTACTTGCCTTCCCTTAAACCCATACCTTTTAGGGAAACTTAAAAGGTACTTATTGGAGAGGTTAGCTCCCCGTGAGTTAAAGACTCCTCCTCTTGAGCTCTTTGAGTTTGAGGGGATGTCTGACTTCTTGGAGTACTCTCTTTTAAGGAATTGGGTGAAGTCATGGTTAGGCTATGTCAAGTGGTATAGCTTGCTATCTATGGACCCCTCGGTCCCACTTGAGGCTTTCCTGGATAGTCCTCTTGTGGAGTCCCATTGGTATGTCCGACGCACTGATCCTTTATTAGTGCGTTGGGGTCTACTATGGCGTCTCTATGATATTGTACAGGAAGTTGGCCTAGATTAGACTTGTGGGGTATTACCTACGCTTACTAGTCCTCCTCATTGTGAAAAGGAACCATGCAACTCCTTGTTACTGTAATGGGGTTTCACAACCCGTTGCAGTCTCCTACGCTCTTAGCTGAGTGTGGGTGGGAGCCATTGAACTATAAGGAAACCTTCGGTTCCCTTTCTTTGAATAAACGCCACCTATTTTAGTTTACATTCATTACAAAGTAAACCAAGCCTAACCGGTCACGACATGTTGTTTGTTGATATTTATTGAGGAGTTTAGCTGACTGAATCCATAAACCTAGAAAGTAACCGTCACTGGTACTTTTTTGACTCTATAGGTAGGTATAGGTATTGGTGGAGCTTGCGTAATGTAGTTGTAGTTAAGGCTGCATTGAAGTAGCGCTTTTTTTTTTGAAGATCTACTGAAGTACCAAAGGCGAACGGGGCTCCCAGGCCGGGACGTCTAGCAGAATGCTTGGCCTCCCGCGCTGGAAGCGACACCCGAAGGGTGAGCTTCTGGCGGTTAGCTTCTAGAACTAGATAAGATAATAGGCATTAGGCATTCTGAGCTGGGAGGAGGCAAGCAAATGAAGGGAGGCATTACGGGCCGACTACAAGAAGCGAGGCTTCGTAGACTCGACAAGTCGCTTATAGAATGCCGACTACTACTACTAAGTGAAGACTTTCCACTTCATTTAATAAGGGGAAGGGGGGAGGGAAGCGAAGCTTAGCGAGCTTTATAAGGCCGACCACTACATAAGCCGCTGGCGGAGAAAGCTCTTCGAGCTCCCCTTCATTCGTTGCTAAGCCAAGGTCCCAGGTCTCCGAGTCAGCCCGCGCTTTTTCGAAGAATCCTGCACCCATGGGCATACGGCCTGGCAGGCCTTCCCTTTCCGCCGGAGCTTCATGGGCGTTGCCCCGTTCCCCAATCAGATGTTTGGATGTGAGCTATACTCCGCGAGGAGCCAAACGGGCGTATGGCCTTGCCTTGCCATTTGACCTCTCTTCCCGTGTGACTAGGAATGCTCAGTGACAACCTCTCAATTGTCACCGCCTGGCCTCTCTTGCTACCACGGTAGCACCTAGTGTGGTCAGCACCAATCGTGTTCGGGCAACGAAGCTTACACTCATTCACATTGGTTCATCCTGCCCCGGGCCTTTTGCTCTTCTAACGTAAAAGGTGGCCGGCCATTCGTCAAGGCCCAGGAATCCGCTGGACATCTCAGCGGCGGGATTGGATACCCGCATCCGATCGAAGTTCCATTTTAGTGCCCCCTAACATAAAGGAGAGCTGTTTCTAGGTGGGTCGCTTCGCGCAAGACATTGCTTAGGACCAACGGGTCACACGACAGGTGCACGATCGACTTTGCACGCTCCATCCTTCGGCCCTTCGCCTATCGGCTTGGCAGGCAAGCTACCTTGATCCGTCTTTGGCTTCGATTCGTTATGCTCAGCAGCTCCAACAAGCCCTAAAGTATCTTGCCCTCTAAAACTCTTTAGAGAAAGCGCTGCTTTACGTTTGATCCTATGTGCCCAGAGAATGCTATGCGTTCTCCACTGTCGGACCTCGCAAAGAGAGAACGTGTTTTTTCCTCTGAGTTTATCTCTCATTCGCGGAGCGAAGAAAGCGGGCTTTGCCCCAGCTACCGCTATCCTTGGGAAAGCAAAAGAGCTACCGAAAGAAAGGGATGCAGTCTCTCCCTTGGCCTTTGGAGAGGAGAAGGCAGAGAAGAAAACGTCCTTCGCGCAAGTTTTTTTGCTTCCTGCGCCCTTACTCTTCAACCAAGGAGGCATTCTGGTAGGAAGGCCGACCACTACATAAGCCGCCATCCGTCCAGGAGAGAAGCAAGCTACCTTTCTTTGATCCACCTTCCCGGGCAGGGAAGAGAACGAAAATAGGCCGCGGATGGTGGTCGTGGTAGGTTCGAGGATCTTACGCGGCGGAGCGAACTCCTCTATCGTGTTGCATTTCCTCTGGCGGCGTAGCTGCACCCCCTCGATCCATCGTACTGGAGCGATCCGAGAAGAACGATTAGGGTCATATTCTATCCTTTCTACAATGCCCATAGACGAAGTGCTTCGTTTCAGATCAATTCTTCGCTGCAATCGCTTCGATCCACCCCCTCGGTGAAAAACCGTAATACGCCCTGAAGAATTCCTACCAGCAGACTTCCCTGTACTCAAAGTGAATTGTCTAAGTGCTCTCCCCTCTTTTTTTCTCATTGTCTATCTCGTAATCATTCGATTCCGTCCGAATTATAGCTCCTAGTCCTACTCCTTCTTCTCCTTCATCGTCGTTGGTCCTTTTGACATAACTCCTCTCTTAGCTTAGAAGAGTGAGAAATTCTTTCCTACCTTCTGTCCTTATGTTGTAGTAAGGTAGGTTTGGGTATAGCAGGACTTGAACCTGCGACCATTAGGTTAAAAGCCCAATGCTCTACCAACTGAGCTATACACCCAAAAAAAAGAAATATAGTAGTAAATAAAGATTGGTGCAGAAAAGAAAAGAGGGCGGCCCCTCTTCTCCTCATCATATTAAAGGGGCTTGGGCTCGAAAGCCGGCCTTACTCAACAAGCGCACCTTTATTAGTAAGGTTGCTTGTTTCCACTCATTGAAGATTCTATCTAAAAAAGAAGGTCAACGGGGGATACTCAAGTTGCTCTCACTGACACCATCTACGAGAAGGTTAGGTCGTCTTTCTTTCCGGCCGCCATACGGTTCGCCTTAAAGCCTTAAAGACGGAGAAAGGGAGGAGCAGTTATCTATGTAATTACGGTCTTTGTTGGCCGGTCGAGCACTCTCTTTTCTTTGCTTTGTCCAATTCCGTCTTACCAAACAAGACTGACTTCTGACCAACCCGCGAAGGGTTGTGAAGTTGGACCAGGTACGAAGAATGAATCTATATCTGTGTACGGTACGGAAGTTGCTGGCACCCACCATACCTTGCTTCGGGGCCGATCTCTTGTATCGAAGCAAACAAATATATATATATATTTATTGATTGAGTTTGTTCCACCACAAATAGATTTCGCCGCATGGATTGGATAGAGTCCCCTGATCTCGACATCCAAGCACGAATCCCTTTTTCGCTTCGGCGGCGGATAGCAGCATGGGCAAAGCACTCTGCTGCGGCAAGCAGCCGATTCTTATTGCATTCACCAAGATAGTCTTGCTCGCTCCTGAACTCTGCGGCGAGTTCAGCCACCACCTCCGGGCCTGAGCTCTGCTCGAGCGTAGTCAGCCAGCTTCGTGACTTTGCTTAGCTTCCAGCGTTGCAAAGGGATAACCTTTCACTATCTAGGCGCCCTAGAAGGAAATCCCACGGAGTTCTTCCCCGAAGGTAAAGCCGTAGTCCCTTTCCCTGGGAGAAGTTGAAGGAGTTGCCGGGTGCAAGCTTTGAAGTAGCGCGCTACCCGCTAGGTTCAATCAAATCAATGAATCAGATTCCCACTTACCCAGTGGGGATAAAGACTATCAAGTCGACGTTCCTCAGGACTTGCCCGGAAGGGAGAATCAATCTCTCTTTCCGATGCGATATCCGATATATGATGTGATTTGCTGACTTATCCCACAGGTTTGTTTCCGCTTTAAAAACTAATTAAGGCGAGTTTCCTGGTTTCATACCTGCATTCGAGAAAAGCAGAGCCAATCGGGAAAGATGGGAACTCTATAATCAAAATTGTATCTATTTTCCAGTCCAGCTGCTGATTGGATGCTGGACTGAATGCCCTCCCTTTACAGGTGCATTACTCCTCGGATGAGGAGCCACCAAAGTAGTCCAGGAGGTCAATACTAGCGAGAGTCCCACAGCTGCGCTAGTTCGTTAGGTATAACGTCTTTCGGTCAGCTTTAAAGGCCAAACTAACCCAGTCGCTTTTTTGCATGAGCCCTGTGGAGTCAAGTTACCAAGGACTTGACCGGAAGAGCGTCAATAGACCAAGAGTTGAGAAAGGCCTCGTTCCAGCAAGTGGATGGTGCTTGCTGCCTTCAGCGGGGTATCACCTTTCCTTTTGGTAGTAGGTTGATCTTTGTTTTTCTTCCTCACCCCTTTCGTTATGGTAGGATTGGTCTACCACTCAGCTCATACAAGATAATCGAGTCGAGAACTAGACACCTTGCAGGCCTTATCTATCTCCCGCCCACCTTCAAGTTGGAGATCGACAGTTTCAATAGTCCCAACACCATTCTACCACCCGAGAATGCTCGTCAAACCTTATGTCGTCACCCAAGTGCAAAAGACCTTTTTCTAAGGCCGTTCACGGGTCAGGACGAGCTTTCTACCGATGCTACCATACCAGAATCCGGTGTTATATATTATTCCGCCCGAAAGGCTTTGATCACACACATCTCTGGGAAACGGAAAAGACACATACCCGCGGAAAAATTAGATAATCCGCTCATCTGAGGCGGAGGATTCATATCTATCTTCAGACTTGGGAAAAACTGGAGTTGTTGGTTCGAGGGAAGGAAAAAACGTTGCCCTGTTGGGTCTGGGATTGGTTACGTTTGTTTAAATCTATAGTACGCTGACTGGGCCCCCTGTCCCTGTTATTGGTGCCATAGGTACTGAGATAACACACCAACTCGAGGGAGGTGCTCGACCTAACATTCTCAACCCATATGAGACAGGGTAGCCGCCTAGATTGTTACTGATGCTGAGCCTGCTAAGCCACATATGGAGGGACGCCTCGCTGGTCGGTCTACAGAGCCAAGAAAGAGCACGAAAGAATCTCGGAGGCCAAGATAGAAAATGGAAGTTTTTGTGGGCAGACTTCGAGTACCTTCATTTATAACAACCAATATACCAATCAGACCACACCAAGTGCCCTTGAGCACCCTGCCAACCAAATGCGCAGGGCGAGAAAGGCGCTCACCTACAACCTCGCCTGCCTCGGCTTAACCGTACTACCCTGTGGGAAAGGTTCCCACCCAATGGACTTAGACTTGGCTAATATTAATATGGGAAAGGGACGGACGCAGAGCGAGATGTCAATAAGGTCGGGAATAATAACGTGAATGGGAGTATGTATAGAGAGGCTAGTACGTACGGGTTCGGACGGAGATACAACTCTTGAGACCGGGCCTGGATCTTTGGAGTCCGTGTTGCCTCCCCGGACACAGAAAGGCTCATGGAGCTTTATATCAGCGCCGGTCTGTTCAAGGAGCAGAACGGGCGGGAAATTGACTACTGTGCAAAGATGAATTCTTTTTTTTTGAAATCCATTAAGAGCATATTAACAGTAATCCTTAATGCACTGAAAGAGAGGGAGTCCCCCACCCCAACTAGGAGCTGAGCCTATGACCGACTAGCCTTT